TTCTCTAAATAGAACGTTTCTTCTTCTACATGTAGAAAAGGAATAAATAAATTAATTAAATTCCGGGAGGCTTCATGAAGTGCTTCTTTAGGAGTTAAACTTCCATTTGTCCATATTTCTAGAAAAAGAATCTCTTGTTTTTCATTCCCATTCCCATAAGAATGAATACTATGATTCGCGTTTTGAACAGGCATGAATACAGCATCGATAGGATAACTTCTGTCTTCAAAGTTATTTGACATTTTTAGACTATATCCGCGATTCCTCTCGATTTTTAATTCAATACACAAATCTATTGGTTCCGTTAAGGTAGCTATATGCTGTGTATTATCAATGATTTCCACAGAGGGCGGTAAAATTATGTCTCGAGCAGTTATATATCCAGGACCTTGGACACAAATAAGCGCGTTGCGCGCTCCATATAGATTACTTCTTAATACGATCTCGTTCAAATTCATTAAAATTTCATGTACTGATTCTTGAATACCTACTATGTTAGAATAGTCATGTGGTATGTTCTCAGATTTTGCACGTGTAATAGATGTTCCTTCTATTTCGCCAAGTAAAGCTCTTCGCATCGCAATGCCTATTGTGTCGGCTTGACCTTTCATAAGTGGAGACAGAATAAAGCGTCCATAATAAAGACGCTTACTGTCTCTTCTTGATTCAACACACTTCCACTGTAGTGTCCGAGTAGATACTTTGACTTTCTCTCGAACCATAGTAATTTTATTTGATCAGATCATTGAATCGTTTATTTCTCTTGAAACCCTTTCAGCCTTTATTTAGTTCTATACACGTCTTTTTTTAGGGGGTCTACAACCATTATGTGGCATAGGGGTTACATCTCGTACGAAACTTAAAAGTATACCGCTTCTACGAATAGCTCGTAATGCTGCATCTCTTCCGAGTCCGGGGCCTTTTATCCTTACTTCAGCTCGTTGCATACCTTGATCCACTACTGCTCGAATAGCATTTCCTGCTGCGGTTTGGGCAGCAAAAGGTGTTCCTCTTCTTGTACCCCGGAATCCGCAAGTACCTGCGGAGGACCAAGAAATCACCCGACCTCGTACATCTGTAACGGTCACAATGGTATTGTTGAAACTTGCTTGAACATGAATAACTCCCTTTGGTATTCTACGTACATTTTTACGTGAACCACTACGTGTATTTTTACGTGAACCAATTCTTAATATAGGTTTTGCCATATTTTTTCATTTCACAAGAAATATATGGATATATCCATTTCATGTCAAAACAGACCTTTTTTTTTTTTTTGCCAGCTCTTTGGAAGTGCCTTTTCCTTTACTTTAGTTCCTTTAGTAAGATTATCCTTGTCTTTGTTTATGCCTCGGGTTGGAACAAATTACTATAATTCGTCCCCTCCTGCGGATTAGTCGACACTTTTCACAAATTTTACGAACGGAAGCCCTTATTTTCATAGTTGTTATTCCTTAATTCTGTGAATATATTTATTGGTGGACGAAAAAAAGTTTCTTGATATTTTTGAATCTTGAATTGTATCTTCGTGAAAGGAATGGTTGAAATTGAAAAAAACCACTTACTCATTTGAATCCTTGTTATGGAGTCTAGAAAATGGCTGTTCCCTGATTAACTTATACCTAAGAACTTACTCAAAATTTTACTTTTTTCTCCTAGAGGTATACTTATACAAAAATATGTCGAATCCTTTCAGAAGCATGGCCTAAAATAAAAAAAATCTTTAGTATCTAAACAAAACCGAACCATGCCGTTCGGAAGTGATTCAGAAAGAAAACTTTCATTAATTCTTTAATTTCATTCGAAGTAAAACATCCGAAACTTTTTTGAACAGGGGTGGTATTACACAACCCCCTTTTTTTCACAAACCGTAAGTTCCAGATATCTAATTTTTATATTAGAAGGATTACCATATATAACACAAAATTTCTCCGCCGATTCTTTTTAGTCGAGCTTCTCGGTCTGTCATTATACCTTGAGAAGTCGAAAGGATTACAATTCCTATTCCGCCTAAAATTCGTGGAATTCGTTGAGAGTTAGAATAGATTCGTAGACCCGGTCGACTTATTCTCTTTAAATTTAAAATCGTTTTATAGGATTCTTTCTTATTTCGTCGGTGTCTTAGGGTTAAAATCAAAAAATATTGGTTGCTTTCGCGATGCTTCCTTACGTTTTCGATAAAACCCTCTCGTAAAAGGATTTTAACAATGCTTTCGGTGATGTTAGTCGATCCTATCCGAACCGTTCCTTTTCTATTCATGTCAGCATTTCGTATAGAGGTTATTATATCAGCAATAGTGTCTTTCCCCATGATAAGTTAAAATTCCTTATTGTTCTATAATTTTGATATAATCAACATGTTCTTTTTCTTTTATTTATATATAGATATAGACGAATTATATATTAATATATGAATTAAATTCTTAATATTTTATTATTAAGGGTATATGCGTGATACACAATCTATTAATTAATTTTATTTCAATACCAGTTTTTTTTAATCCTATACTAACTATCGATATTTAGATCTTATAATACCTCAGGAGCTAATGAAACTATTTTAGTAAAGTTTAATTGTCTCAATTCCCGTGGGATCGCCCCAAAAACTCGAGTTCCTTTTGGATTTCCTTCTTGATCAATGACAACGGCGGCATTGTCATCATATCGTATTATCGTCCCATTGTTACGTTTGAGTTCTTTACAAGTACGTACAATTACAGCTCTAATCACTTCTGATCTTTCTAGAGGAGTATTTGGTATTGCTTCTTTGATTACAGCAACAATAACGTCACCAATATGAGCATATCGGCGATTACTAGCTCCTATTATTCGAATACACATCAATTCTCGAGCCCCGCTGTTGTCTGCTACATTCAAATAGGTTTGTGGTTGAATCATATCATTTTTTTGTATCTCTTCTTTTAATGCAAAGGACGAAGTAAAAAAATATTGTTTGTCAAAAAAAGAAAACGGATAATCTTTTTATTCTTAAATGTTATTTAGCTTTTTCATTCTATATTCCTATTCAGAAATAATGAATTGGGTTTTTATAGGCATTTTTGATGCCGCTATTGAAATAGCTTTTCTGGCTATATTTTCGGGTACACCACCCATTTCATAAAGGATTTTACCTGGTTTAACCACAGCTACCCAATACTCAGGGGATCCTTTCCCAGAACCCATACGCGTTTCCGCGGGTCTTACTGTAACTGGTTTGTCTGGAAATATACGTACCCAAATTTTTCCACCACGTCGTACATTTCGTGTCATTGCTCGTCGCCCTGCTTCTATTTGTCTAGATGTGATCCAAGCGGGTTCAAGTGTTTGAAGAGCATATCTGCCAAAACAAATACGATTCCCACGAGAAGATATTCCTTTTAGTCTTCCTCGATGTTGTTTACGAAATCTGGTTCTTTTTGGGTTATAGTTGATGGGTTTTTTCTAAATTATAAATTCCATCTCTACTACAGAACTGAACGTGAGAGTTTTTTCTCATCCAGCTCCTCGCGAATAAAAGGACTAAAAAAGCTTGTATTAAGCTATAGATGTAGTTAATGATTAATTCTATTAATCATGGTATTAAATTTCATCTGATCTCTTCTAAATTTGTGATATGTCTTTTTCGAAATGAAATCCAAGATGAATTCTATTTATTAAAAAATAACGTAATATCATCATCTCGAATGTCGTTTTTGTTAGAGTTAGAATATTCTAACAAATCCTTATTTTCTTTTATCTTTTTCATTTTTTTTGTCGTATTTTATTACTTTTATTAAAAAAAAAAAAAAAATTTTTCGCCGGCGAATATTTACTCTTTCAATATCTATATTAAGTTTAATGTTTATCCCAGGAGGTCTCAGAATAAAAATCAAAATAGATAATAAAGTTTCTGGTTTATTCCGCCATCCTGTCCAATGAATTACTAAGATTTGTTTTTCAATAGAATCCTCTATATTCATGGGTTCCGTCGTTCCCATCGCTTCTTGATTAATCATTAGGCCCGAATTCTACAATGGAGCTCTTATATGAAATTTGGAATTTCATTTTTTAATTTGTTTTTGAGTCAATTTTCTCAGTTTTTATTGGCTCAAGGCTCTTAATTTTTTTTGTTTTCGGAACAGATTTATCTAATTATTATGAATGAATCTGTATTGATGCTTTATTACATTGCTTTTCTTACAGTGACCTCATAGACTTTCCAAATTGGAATCATATATCATTAATATTCAATTTTTTCTCTCTTTCTTTCATCCTTCCACTTATCCGCATACTTTTCGATTACCTTTCATAACTTAGAATCATATTTCTTTATTCTTTTTTTTGTAAAAAAAATTCAGTTGCTACAATGATATGATCAATCTATCATATCTTGACTGATTTTATTTATCCAGATAATGCGAAGCAATGAGTTGCTTAGGTTATTTATTAATGCTATAGTTATTAGTTGCTGTTATAGGTAAGTTATTTTTTATTTTTTGTTTATCTTAATCTAATCCTAAACCAACGAGTCACACACTAAGCATAGCAATTATATCAAAGGAGTTTTGATGGAAATTTTTATTCAACCTTATAGAATTGCTGATTTTATTCTTAAACATAAAAAAGAAGACTGCAATTTTTTATTACTGTATAGTGTTATACTACATAGTTTTCGTTTTTTATCGTTGGATAAAATGTAAAGATAAAGAAAGTTTTTTTATTCTTCGTCTACGAATATCCAAATTTTGATTCCTAAGACCCCATAAATAGTTCGAACTGTATAGGAACAATAATCAATTTTAGCTTCAATTGTTTGTAAAGGAACTCTGCCCTCTCTGATCCATTCAACACGTGCAATTTCTTTTCCGTCAATACGCCCTGCAATTTGTACTTGAATTCCTTTTGTATTCGCCTGCTCAGTTAATTCAATAGCTTTTTTCATTGCTTTTCGAAAAGAAACGCGATTTTTTAATTGTCCAGCTATAAATTCTGCAAGAATATTAGGATCCCCATACGGATTG